CTTCAATACCTACTATCGTAGAATATTCATGTGGCACCTTCTCAGATTTTGCACATGTGATACATGTTCCTTCTATTTCTCCAAGTAAAGCCCTTCGCATGGCAATACCCATGGTATCGGCTTGACCTTTCATAAGTGGGCACAGAATGAAACGACCATAATAAAGACGATTACTATCTATTCTTGATTCAACACACCTCCACTGCAGTGTTCGAGTGGATCCTACTACTTCCTCTCGAACCATACTATAATAATACTATTATTAGATCAGATCATTGAATCATTTATTTCTCTTGAAATCCTTTTTTATTATTTCTACACACGTCTTTTTTTAGGAGGTCGACATCCATTATGTGGCATAGGTGTTACATCACGTACGAAACTTAGTCGTATACCACTTCTACAAATAGCTCGTAATGCTGCGTCTCTTCCAAGTCCAGGACCCTTTATCATAACTCCTGCTCGTTGCATACCCTGATCAACTACAGTACGAATAGCATTTACTGCTGCTGCTTGAGCAGCGTAGGGTGTCCCTCTTCTTGGGCCTTTGAATCCAGAAGTACCAGCGGAGGCCCAAGAAACCACTCGACCTCGTACATCTGTAATAGTTACAATAGTATTGTTCAAACTTGCTTGAACATGAATAATTCCTTTTGGTATTCTACGTCCATTCTTACGTGAACCAATACGCCCATTCCTACGTGAACCAATTCTTGGTATAGCTTTTGTCATATTTTATCATCTCATAACTATGAGTCAGAAATATACAGAAAGAAAAGATACGGAAATATCCATTTCATGTTAAAAGAAATCCCCCTTTTGTTCTTCCTTTATTTTAAAAAGTTTTTTTTTGAAAGGGTTATCCTTGTCTCTGTTTATGTCTCGGATTGGAACAAATCACTATAATTCGTCCGCGCCGACGGATCAGTCGGCATTTTTCACAAATTTTACGAACGGAAGCCCGTATTTTCATATTTATTATTCCTTACCTTAATGTTAAATCTATTCCTTGGAAGAAAATAAGTCTCTTGCATTTTTTTAATTGTATCGTCGTGAAAATGAAAGGAATGTTTAAAAAATTATTTAATCGTTCGAATCTTTGTTTCGAAGTCTATAAATTATACGTCCCCTGGTTGAATCATAACGACTTACTTCAATTTTGACTCTATCCCCCGGTAGTATCCGTATAAAACTACGGCGGATCCTTCCCGAAATATAACCTAGAATTACATCTTCATTATCTAAGCGGACCCGGAACATACCGTTGGGAAGTGATTCAGTAATTAAACCTTCATGAATCAATTTTTGTTCTTTCATTCCAGGTAAGCTCCTTGAAATATCAACTAATGGAGGAAAAGTTATATAATTCACTTTTCTTCTCTATAAAATAGGAAGTTAGAGATAAAATTAGGATACCGGAGGAGTAAGATCACCATATATATAACAAAAGTTCGCCTCCAATTTTTTCTCGTCGAGCTTCTCGATCCGTCATTATACCTCGAGAAGTGGAAAGAATTACAATTCCTATTCCACCTAAAATCTTAGGAATTTGTTGGTAGTTGGAATAAATTCGTAAACCAGGTCGGCTGATACGCTTTAAAATAGTTTTATGTATTCTTTTCCTAGTCTTTTTATGTCGCAGAGTTAAAACCAAGAAATTTTTGTTACCTTCTTGATGTTTCCGAACGTTTTCAATAAAACCTTCTCGTAGAAGTATTTTCACAATATTTTCGGTAATATTAGTAGATGCTATTCGAATCGTTCCTTTTTTATCCATGTCAGCATTTCTTATAGAAGTTATTATATTGGAAATAGTGTCCCTACCCATGGCGAACTATAATTATTGGTGCCTTCTAATTTTGATATAATTAACATGTTATCTTTTTTGTTTGTTTTATTTTCTTTCATTTTTTTGTTTATTTTGTTTAATTTTTAATATTATAAAAAAAGTATATGCGTGAGACACCATCTACTACTCGTTCTGATATATCCTATTTTAGATGTTCTGATATATCATAGTCTCATTTAGTATTATTTATAATACCTCGGGAGCCAATGAAACTATTTTAGTAAAATTCAACTGTCTCAATTCCCGAGCGATCGCACCAAAGACCCGAGTTCCTTTTGGATTTCCTTCTTGATCAATGACAACCGCAGCATTGTCATCATATCGTATTATGATACCGTTGTCACGTTTGAGTTCTTTACAAGTACGTACAATTACAGCTCTAATTACTTCTGATCTTTCTAGTGGCATATTTGGCACTGCTTCTTTAATTACAGCAACAATAACGTCACCAATATGAGCATATCTATAATTACCAGCTCCTATGATTCGAATACACATCAATTCTCGGGCTCCGCTGTTATCCGCTACATTCAAAAGGGTTTGAGGTTGAATCATATCATTTTATTGGAATTTGTTATTTTAATGGAAAGGATGAAGGAAAGAAAAAAAGAAATATTTTCTGTCCAGAAATAAATAAACTTGCAGTTGTTTTTTCATCCTCAATATACCATTTAATTCTACATCTCCATCCTGACAAATTTAGTTCGTATAGGCATTTTGGACGCAGCTAGTGAAATAGCTGTTCTCGCTACAGTTTCAGATACTCCACCCATTTCATAAAGTATTCGACCTGGTTTAACAATGGATACCCAATATTCGGGGGATCCCTTCCCCGAACCCATACGTGTTTCTGCGGGTCTTACTGTAACAGGTTTGTCGGGAAATATGCGTATCCATATTTTTCCACCACGACGCACATATCGTGTCATTGCTCTTCGCCCCGCTTCTATTTGTCTAGCTGTGATCCAAGTGGGTTCGAGTGCTTTAAGAGCGTATCTGCCGAAACAAATATGATTGCCGCGACAAGATATTCCCTTCATTCTTCCTCTATGTTGTTTACGAAATCTGGTTCTTTTGGGGTTATAGTTGATGGTCATTTCTTAATTCGATCTCTACTGCAGAACTGGACATGAAAGTTTCCTTTCATCCAGCTCCTCGCGAATGAAAAGATTCACTAATATGACATATTACAGATACACATGGAAAAAATAATCCAATAAGACATTTATCAATATTGAATTTGTTATATAGGAAGATGTATGTATGGGATATACAGATAGAATGTTTCTATTATGCATATTTATGGATTATAGATAATATAGATAATGTTTTTTTTTTATAATGATCCTTATTTTGACTCTTCTCAAATGATGCCAAAATATTGTAATGTAATCTAAAGTTTCGCGGGCGAATATTGACTCTTTGCTTTTTGTTATTTCTAGGTCAATCCATGACTTCTCGAAATAAATTCATTTTTTCTCGGTTCGTTCCGCCATCCCACCCAATGAATTATTCGGATTTATTTTCAGTAGAATCCTATGCAATCACAGGTTTCATCGTTCCTATAGCTTCTCTATTAATGGTTAAGTCTGAACTCTGCAATGGAGCTCCCCAAAAAAATTTATCTTCTCGAGTCAATCTACTTAGTTTTTATTAACTCGAGGCTCTTTATTATTTATATTACTTTATTTTATTATTATTTTATATTTATTTTTATTATTTATTCAGTTTTGATGCTTTATTACATTGCCTTTTATGAGGTAATTCATAGACCATACATATTGGAATCATATATCATTGATATTTTTGTTCTTTCTTTCTCTCATCCTTTCATTTATCTACATCTCTTTATTTTTGCTTCACAACCCAACCCATAAATAAGATTATTTCCATAAATAAGATTTTTTATAGAAAAGATTTTAGTTGCAGTTGCTGCAACTATATGATTGATCCACTCATCTCATATAGTGACTGTTTCTTGGGATATTGATATTACGAAGCAATAAGTTAGTTATTATACTTTTTATTATACTTATTATTATACTTATTAAGTTAAGTTTAAGTAACTTATTAAGTTTAAGTAGGGGTCAGTCTTTTTTTTAATCCCAACTCTTAACTCTAAATAAAAATTAACGAGTCACACACTAAGCATAGCAATTCTAACAAATGGTCAATCGAATTTTTATTTAACCTTATAGAATTTGAATTGCTCATTTTTGTTTGATTTAATGGAAAAAGAATGAACAAGTTTGTGATTTTTTGTTCTATCACTGAATAGAAAGGAAAGACAAATAAAAGTCTATTATTGCTCCTCCCAAAATATCCAAATTTTGATGCCTAATACTCCATAAATAGTTCGAATTGTATAGGAACAATGATCAATTTTAGCGCGAATTGTTTGTAAGGGAACTCTCCCCTCTCTGATCCATTCGACACGTGCAATTTCTTTTCCGTTGATACGCCCTGCAATTTGCACTTGAATTCCTTTTGTATCTGTTTGTTCAGCTAATTCAATAGCTTTTTTCATTGCCTTTCGGAATGAAACTCTATTTTTTAATTGTAAAGCTATATATTCCGCAAGAATATTAGGTTGCCCATAGGGTTTTTCCACTTTTGTAATAGCAATATTGAGTCTCCGGTTCACAGAATGCAATTTTTTTTGTATATTCACCTGTAATTCTTCGATGCTTCCTGTTTGGCCCTCTATTAAGAAATTAGGAAATCCAATATAGATTATGACCTGAATCAAATCGATCCTTTTTTTAATTTCTATCCGTGCAATTCCTTCGAAACCCGAGGATATTCTCCTATTTTTTTGTACATAGTTCTTAATACAATTCCTTATTTTTTCATCTTCTTGTAAACTTACAGAATAATTTTTTGGTTTCTCGAACCAAAAGGAATGATGATGTTGAGTTGTACCAAGTCTGAAACCAAGTGGATTTATTTTTTGTCCCATATTTTTCTATTATATTTTTTTCCACCCATATATTATATTTGACTATAAATAATATAACGAATCTAAATCTTAGATTTATCTAATAAAAATTTAGATTTTTCTTTTAATACAATTGTTATATGACAAGTGGGACTTTTTATACCATAACTACGTCCTCGAGCTCGAGGTCTTAATTTTTTTATAAAACTACTCTTATTAACTTTAGCTTCACTAATAAATAAATCAGTTTCCTTCAAATTCATATTATGACTAGCATTTGCTGCTGCCGAATAAACCAGTTTTAAAATTGGATAACATGCTCGATAAGGCATGAGTTCCAATATCATAAGTGTTTCTTCATATGAACGCCCGCGAATTTGATCAATTACTCTTCGCCCTTTGAAAACAGACATATTACATATATTTTGAACTAAAATTCTTATTTCTTTATCCGAAATTGAGTTATTTATCATAAGGTTATGATATCTCCTATCAATGAATGATAAGCACTTTTTTTATTTTTTGCGTATAGCATACATATTTATTTATATTGTATAACATATTTAGATATTTAGATTGTATATATGTATATTAAATACAAATACATAAGTATATTAAGTATATAAAGTATAAGAAATGAACTTAACGACGAGATTTATTATCGTTTCTTGCGTGTCTCGTAAAAGACAGAGTAGGTGCAAATTCTCCCAATTTGTGACCCACCATACGATCCGTTATATAAATAGGTAAATGTTCCTTTCCATTATGAATAGCGATTGTATGGCCAATCATTGTGGGTATAATGGTGGATGCCCGAGACCAAGTTACTATTATTTCTTTCTCTTCCCTCGTGTTGAGTTTTTCAATTTTTGCCGATAAATGATTAGCTACAAAAGGGTTTTTTTTTAGTGAACGTGTCATGTCACAGTGTATTACTCCTTTTTTTTACATTTTTTATTTTTAAGATTGGCATTCTATGTCCAATATCTCGATCTAAGTTAAGTATGGAGGTCAGAATAAATACAATAATGATGAATGGAAAAAAGAGAAAATCCTTTAGCTAGAAAAGGGGCGGATGTAGCCAAGTGGATCAAGGCAGTGGATTGTGAATCCACCATGCGCGGGTTCAATTCCCGTCGTTCGCCCATTACATTTTTTTCAAATAAAAAAAAAATTCTATTTTCAATATTCCTATTTACGGCGACGAAGAATAAAACTATCACTATATTTTTTCCTTTTCCTACTTCTTCTTCCAAGCGCAGGATAACCCCAAGGGGTTGTGGGTTTTTTTCTACCAATTGGGGCTCTCCCCTCACCGCCCCCATGGGGATGGTCTACAGGGTTCATAACTACTCCTCTTACTACAGGACGCTTACCTAGCCAACACTTAGATCCGGCTCTACCCAAACTTTTTTGGTTCACCCCAACATTACCCACTTGTCCGACTGTTGCTAAGCAGTTTTTGGATATCAAACGGACTTCCCCAGATGGTAATCTTAATGTGGCCGATTTACCTTCTTTTGCTATCAGTTTCGCTACAGCACCTGCTGCTCTAGCTAATTGTCCACCCTTTCCAAGTGTAATTTCTATGTTATGTATGGCCGTGCCTAAGGGCATATCGGTTGAAGTGGATTCTTCTTTTTTATCAATAAAAACCCCTTCCCAAACTGTACAAGCTTCTTCCAAAGCATACGGCTTTCTAGATGTATATGATGATATCTAGACAGATGGATCTTATATAAATCGTATGATGAAGTACCACATGAGTGGATATATAGGAATCCAAATCTGCTGAATCATTCATGTTATGATCTTCTACATCCTAGGTCTCCCCGTTCCGTCATCTGGCTTATGTTCTTCATGTAGCATTCAGACCGAATGACTCTATGAAATTACGTCGATACTTCCACATATTATGGGTAACGTAGGAGACATCTCTCTTTTTCCCCGGGGGTATCTTAATTACCACTGCTTAGCTTTCAATTCGCCTCTGACCATCAAATTAAATGTGAATAACCCGTCCTCCTCTCTTTGAAACAAGGGGCGCTTCCGGTTCTGTGCGTGCTTCAAACAATTTTGTCTTCTCCATATTACCATATATCTAGAGTCAATAATTTTCTATGATGAACTACTGAACTCAATCACTTGCTGCCGTTACTCAACAGTTTTCTGTTGAGGTCTATCCCGTAGAGGTGCTCAAATTGGATCAGTGATCGATTTCTAGGTTTCGTCGTAAACCTAATTGGTTACTTCCAATTACGTAAATCAATAGTTCAAACCGCACTCAAAGGTAGGGCATTTCCCATTGATATAGGAACTTCTGTACCAGAAACAATGGTATCTCCAATTATAGCCCCTCTGGGATGTAAAATATATCTCTTCTCACCATCCCCATAGTGTATGAGACAAATGTATGCATTTCGATTAGGGTCGTATTCTATGGTTACGATTCTACCAGATATGTCTTTTTCATTCCGTCGAAAATCGATTTTACGGTATAGACGCTTATGACCTCCCCCTCTATGCCGTGCGGTAATGATTCCTCTGGCATTACGACCTTTACTACAACGATGCTGTCCATAGATCAAATTATTTCGTGGATTGGATTTCACTTGACTGTTTACGGCTCCATTGCGTGTGCTCGGGGTAGAAGTTTTGTATAAATGTATCGCCGTGTTATTAAGTATTTTGCTTTAAGTTCTTTTCTCTATAA